AATGAGATGCCTGATTAAAGGATTATCTTGATATGGTAAATAAAGTAATAAAAATTACTCTCATTATATAAGATAGAATCAAACTATCGCCTTTAATATCAAAAACTAACGTGCATCTCACACCCTTATATAATAAAAAGGTAAGCTAATTTAAGCTAATGGGTTCATATCCCATCCATGGAGGTTCTAATCCACCCCTTTTTAATGTACAACAACTCTATAAAACTTCTCTTCCTATCATCATTGATGATAGGAACGATCTTGTCCATTTCTTCAAATAACTGATTAGGGATCTGAATAGGACTAGAGATCAACTTACTTTCCATCATTCCATTATTAACAGATAACAAAAACATAATAATTAACGAATCATCAATTAAATACTTTATTATTCAAGCTATACCATCAACAATATTATTAATTTCAATTTTGTTGATTCAAATAAAATACATAATTTGATTGGAAAAAGAAAATATTCCATCAATGATAATTATGTCAAGAATAATAATAAAAATAGGTGCTGCTCCATTTCACTTCTGACTACCAGAAGTAATAGGGTCAACAAGATGAATAAACTGTTTAATTTTATTGACGTGACAAAAAATTGCTCCAATAATAACATTATCCTACTGTATTAAAATAAGAAGATTCACTTTTACAGTAATTTTAATAGGAATTATTGTTGGAGCAATAGGAGGATTAAATAAAACATCATTACGTCAAATCATGGCATATTCCTCAATTAGACATCTAGGATGAATAATCAGATCAATGGTTATTAGAGAAAATACATGAGAATTATACCTTTGCATTTACTTCCTGCTAAACATTGCAGTAATTATGATATTTAGAAGTATAAAATTATTCTTCTTAAATCAAGCTTATCTATCAGGAAATTTAAAAATAGAAATCAAATTTTTAATAATGTTGTCACTCCTATCACTAGGAGGACTTCCACCTATACTAGGATTCTTACCAAAATGAATTGTTATCCAATCACTCATTGATAATAACATGACAACAATTATATTTCTCATAGTAACATTTACAACCATTACATTATACTACTACATACGAATTAGATTTTCAGCAATTATTATGTCACATACAGAAAACTCATGACTAATAGGAATTAAAATCAATAAGTCAAAAATAATTCTATCCGTAATAACAACAATTTCAATACTTGGGTTAATTTGTACTTCAAGCCTTATGCTATTTTATTAAGGCTTTAAGTTAATAAAACTAATAACCTTCAAAGTTGGAATTAAAAAATTATCTTTTAAGCCTTAGTAAAATAGCATTTTACACCTCTAGAATTGCAGTCTAAAATCATAACTGAATATAAGGCCACAAATTGTGATAGGAGAGAAAAGTTCTCATAAATAGATTTACAATCCACCACCTATAAATTCAGCCATCCTATCGCAAAAATGACTATTCTCAACAAATCATAAGGATATTGGAACTCTATATTTTATGTTTGGTGCATGAGCAGGTATAATTGGGACATCAATAAGAATAATTATTCGAGCTGAATTAGGTCAGCCAGGGTCAATAATTGGAGATGATCAAATTTATAATGTTATCATTACAGCCCACGCATTTGTTATAATTTTCTTTATAGTTATACCTATTATAATTGGAGGATTTGGAAATTGACTTGTACCACTAATAATTGGAGCACCAGATATAGCATTTCCACGAATAAATAACATAAGATTCTGGTTATTACCACCATCATTAATCCTTTTACTCTCGTCTTCTATAGTGGATAGAGGAGTAGGTACAGGATGAACAGTATATCCCCCACTAGCAGGAGCAATTGCACATGGTGGATCTTCTGTAGACTTAGCTATTTTTTCATTACACCTAGCAGGTATTTCATCAATTCTAGGTGCAGTTAACTTTATTACAACAACAACTAATATACGATCAAATAGAATATCCCTAGATCAAACACCATTATTTGTTTGATCAGTAGCAATTACAGCATTATTATTACTACTATCATTACCAGTACTAGCAGGAGCAATTACAATATTATTAACAGACCGAAACCTTAATACATCATTTTTCGATCCTGCAGGAGGTGGAGATCCAATTCTCTATCAACATTTATTCTGATTCTTTGGACACCCGGAAGTGTACATTTTAATCCTACCAGGATTTGGAATTATTTCCCACATTGTTTGTCAAGAAAGTGGAAAAATTGAATCATTTGGAACCTTAGGTATAATTTATGCAATACTATCAATTGGATTAATAGGATTTATTGTATGAGCACATCATATATTTACAGTAGGAATAGACGTTGATACACGAGCATACTTTACATCAGCAACAATAATTATTGCAGTACCAACAGGAATTAAAGTATTCAGATGAATAGCAACATTATACGGAACAAAATTTAAATTCAATCCACCATTATTATGAGCTTTAGGATTCATTTTCCTATTTACAATAGGGGGTTTAACAGGACTAGTATTAGCTAATTCATCATTGGATATTGTTTTACATGACACTTATTATGTTGTAGCACACTTTCATTATGTTTTATCAATAGGAGCAGTATTTGCAATTATAGGAGGAATTATCCAATGATATCCGTTATTTACAGGACTAACCATAAACAATAAATGACTAAAAATCCAATTCACAATTATATTCTTTGGAGTAAACTTAACATTCTTCCCTCAACACTTTCTAGGTTTAGCAGGAATACCACGACGTTATTCTGATTATCCAGATGCTTATACATCATGAAATGTTATTTCTAGTATTGGATCAACTATTTCAATCATAAGAATCATTATGTTTATTATAATTATATGAGAAAGAATAATTAAAAATCGAACAATTATTTTCAGAATAAATATAAGAAGATCAACAGAATGATTACAAAATAATCCTCCTGCAGAACACAGATATTCAGAATTACCATTAATTAATAAATTCTAATATGGCAGATTAATGCAATAGATTTAAGCTCTAAAGATAAAGATTTAACCTTTTATTAGAATTTATTAATGGCAACATGATCAAATTTATCATTACAAGATAGAGCCTCTCCTTTAATAGAACAATTATCATTCTTTCATGATCACACTATAATTGTTCTACTATTAATTACAGCAATTGTAGGATATTCACTTAGATATATATTATTAATTAACTATACAAATCGAAATATACTTCATGGACATTTAATTGAAACCATCTGAACAGCCCTACCAGCTGTTACACTAATTTTTATTGCATTACCATCTCTACGATTATTATATTTACTTGATGATTCATCTAACGCCCTAATTACAATTAAAACAATTGGACGACAATGATACTGAAGCTATGAATATTCAGACTTTATTAATTTAGAATTCGACACTTATATAACACCAGAAAAAGACTTAGAAATGAATGAATTCCGACTCCTAGACGTTGATAATCGAACAATCTTACCCATAAATACAGAAATTCGAGTATTAACTAGAGCATCAGATGTCTTACACTCATGAACCATTCCAACCTTAGGAATTAAAATCGATGCAACACCTGGACGACTAAATCAAGGAATATTTTTAATTAACCGTCCAGGTCTATTTTTTGGACAATGTTCAGAAATCTGTGGAGCAAATCATAGATTTATACCAATTGTAATTGAAAGAACATCAGTAAAATTATTTATTAAATGATTATCTAATATAATTTAAGGAGTTAGTTAAAATATAACATTAGAATGTCAATCTAAAATAACTATATACTAGTACACCTTGAAACATCAGATGACTGAAAGTAAGTAATGGTCTCTTAAACCAAAATATAGTAAGTTAACATTTACTTCTGATGGGGAATAATATTATACCAAATCCCTCAAATATCACCAATAATATGATTTTCACTATTTATTATATTTTCAATTATGATAATTATATTTAATCAAATAAATTTCTTCTCCTATAAACCAGTAAAAATTAAAAGAATTAAAAAAACAATATTAAAAAATAACATAAACTGAAAATGATAACAAACTTATTTTCAACATTTGATCCATCAACTAATATTTTTAATATATCATTAAACTGAACTAGTACATTTTTAGGACTATTATTAATTCCATCAATATTTTGATTAATACCATCACGAATTAATATTTTATGAAATAAATTAACATTAACCCTAAATAATGAATTCAAAACCTTATTAGGACAAAAATCCTTTCAAGGATCAACATTTATTTTCATTTCAATCTTCATTATAATACTATTTAATAATTTTATAGGCCTATTTCCATATATCTTTACAAGAACAAGACACATAACATTAACATTTTCAATTGCATTACCAATATGAATAAGATTTATACTATTTGGTTGAATTAATAACACAAATCATATATTTATTCATCTTGTTCCTCAAGGAACACCAAATGCATTAATATCATTTATAGTTTTAATTGAAACAATTAGAAATATTATTCGCCCAGGAACATTAGCAGTACGACTAGCTGCAAATATAATTGCTGGACATTTACTACTTACATTACTAGGAAATACAGGACCATCATTAACAATAACAACTATCTATATCTTAATTATTATACAAATATTATTATTAGTTTTAGAATCAGCAGTAGCAATAATTCAAGCTTATGTATTCTCAATTTTAAGAACATTATATTCAAGAGAAACTTATTAAACTTATGTTAACAAATAACTCAAACCACCCATTTCATATAGTAGATTATAGACCATGACCATTAGTAGGATCAATTGGAACAATAGTAATACTTACAGGACTAGCTAAATGATTTCATATATATAACATTAACCTTCTCATAATTGGAATAATAATTACAATTCTAACAATAATTCAATGATGACGAGATGTAATCCGAGAAAGAACTTTTCAAGGACTACATACAAAATTTGTTTCAATAGGAATACGATGAGGAATAATTCTATTTATTGTATCAGAAGTATTATTTTTTATTTCATTCTTTTGAGCATTTTTTAATAGTAGATTATCACCAACTATTGAATTAGGAATAACATGACCACCAATAGGAATTCAATCATTTAATCCAATACATATTCCATTACTTAATACAGCAATTCTACTTGCCTCAGGAGTTACAGTAACATGAGCACATCACAGAATTATAGAATCTAATTATTCCCAAGCAACTCAAGGATTATTCTTTACAGTTTTATTAGGAGTATACTTTACAATGTTACAAATATATGAATATTGAGAAGCACCCTTCACTATTGCTGATGCAGTATATGGATCAACATTCTTTGTTGCAACAGGATTCCATGGTTTACACGTAATCATTGGTACATTATTCTTACTTACATGCTTAATTCGACATTTAATAAATCAATTCTCACCAAATCATCACTTTGGATTTGAAGCAGCAGCATGATACTGGCATTTTGTAGATGTAGTTTGATTATTTTTATATTTATCAATCTACTGATGAGGTAGATAAAATATTTTTCTAGTATATTTAGTACATTTGACTTCCAATCAAAAAGATTAATCCATATTAAGAAAAATAATTATAATTTTAATAACAAGAATTTCAATTAGATTCATTTTACCAACAATAGTTATAATAATTGCAACAACTCTATCAAAAAAGTCAATTAATGATCGAGAAAAAAGATCACCATTTGAATGTGGATTTGATCCAAAAAGATCAGCACGTATACCATTCTCATTACAATTCTTCCTAATTGCAGTTATTTTCTTAATTTTTGATGTAGAAATTGCAATAATTTTACCAATTGTAATTATTTTCAAAACATCAAACATTAGAATATGAACAATAGCAACAATAATTTTTATTATAATTCTCCTAATAGGATTATACTATGAATGAAATCAAGGAGCTCTTAAATGAGCAAATTAGGGTTGTAGTTAAATATAACATTTGGTTTGCAACCAAAAAGTATTGAATTGTCAATCAACCTTAAATTTAAATAAGAAGCGAAATATTGCAATCAGTTTCGACCTGAAATTATGGCATAATAATGTCCTTATTTATTAATTGAAGCCAAAATAGAGGCATATTACTGTTAATAATATTATTGAACATAAGTTCCAATTAAGGAAATGTAAAGATAATATAAAAGCTGCTAACTTTTTATAATAGCGGTTAAACTCCGTTAACATTTCTTTAATTTATATAGTTTAATAAAACATTACATTTTCACTGTAAAAATAATATGAAAATATTTATAAATACCTAAAAATAAAATTATTTCCATAACATCTTCAATGTCATACTCTATTATAAGCTATTTAGGTAATAAATAAAAAAAACCATAAACAAAATAAATATTCAAAAAATAAAAGTTAATAAATAAACCTTAAAATTAGAATCATACAAAGATTGAAGATAATCAATTAAATATAAATAAAACGAATATAAACCCTGACCTCCTAATATCTCACCTCATCCATAATCAAAAGACTTTAATAAGTTATAACCAAAACTTAAAGGTACATATCTAATAAACTTAGTAGAAAGAAAAGGTATAAATCACATAGAACCAACAAATCTAACAAAAGATATAAAATTTAAAGAAAATAAACCAAAGAAATAATTAAAATCAGAAATTAAATAACCAAAATAAACCCCTAAAATAACAACAAATAAAGTTAAACCCTTTAAATATCAAGGTAAAACAATTATATAAGGAATAGGAAAAATTAATCAAGATAAAAATCTTCCACCAAAAACAGCAACAAACAATAAACCAATTATACCAAAAGAAATAAAATAACTTTTATCATTAAAGTAATAACTAGAATAAAAATTATTAACTCCTAACATTGAATAATAAAATAAACGAAAAGAATAAGAAGCTGTTAAACCAGTAGAAAGAAAAAACAATAAAAAAATTAAAGAATTAACTCAACTTAAACAAACAACTTCAAGAATTAAATCCTTAGAATAAAATCCAACTAAAAAAGGTATACCACACAAAGACAATCTAGAAACATTGAAACATATTGAAGTTAAAGGTATAAAATTAACAATTGAACCTATAAAACGAATATCTTGAGAATCCCTTAAATTATGAATTATTGAACCTGCACATATAAATAATAATGCCTTAAACAAAGCGTGAGTTAACAAATGAAAAAAAGCAAGAACATAATAACCCATAGATAAAATTCTTATTATTAATCCAAGTTGACTTAAAGTAGAAAGAGCAATAACTTTCCTTAAATCAAATTCAAAATTAGCCCCAAGACCCGCTATAAACATTGTTACACAACCAATTAATATTAATATTCAACCATAATTATAAGTTAATAATATTGGTCTAAAACGAATTAATAAATAAACACCAGCTGTAACCAAAGTAGAAGAATGAACTAAAGCAGAAACAGGTGTTGGAGCTGCTATAGCAGCAGGAAGTCATGAAGAAAAAGGAATTTGAGCTCTCCTAGTTATAGAAGCAACAACGATTAATATAGTAATAATCTTTATCTCAAAAGAATCAAAAATAAAGTAATAATAATTAATATAATTTCAACTTCCAAAATTCAATATTCAAGCAATAGAAATTAAAATACAAACATCACCAATTCGATTAGATAAAGCAGTTAATATTCCAGCATTATAAGACTTTACATTTTGATAATAAATAACTAAACAATAAGAAACTAAACCTAAACCATCCCAACCTAACAAAATTCTAATTAAATTTGGACTAATAATTAAAAGAACCATCGAAAGAATAAATATTAAAACAAGAATAACAAAACGATTAATATTCCTTTCATTATGCATATAATCATTTCTATAATAAATAACCAAAGAAGAAATATATATAACAAAGGATATAAAAATTAAAGACATTCAATCAAAAATAAAAGTTATAATTACTATAGAACCATTTAAACTAAAAATTTCCCATTCAATAAAAACTCTATAGTCAAATATTAAATAATAAACACCAAATAAAAAAGTCAAAGTTCTAAATATAAATAAAACAACAAATCTTAATGAACAAATAGAAAATAAATACACGACCTAAGATGAAAAATTCATATCATTGATTCCACAAAACAATATTTTATATTAAAATACTTAAGTCACTAAAAATAAAAATATTCACCCTTTAAACACAAAATATTTAAAGGAAATCAATGTAAAAATAAAAGATGATATTCACGAAAGTAACCTAAAGAACAAGTATAAATACCAGAATAATAAAAACCATGTTGAGAATAAGAATATATATACAATGTATAAACAGCACTAAAAAAAGATAAAAAAATTAATAATAAAAATATGTAAGGAGACCATGAAATAATTCTATTTAATAATCTAAACTCACCAAACAAATTTAAAGATGGAGGAGCAGCTATATTTGAAGATCTTAAAAGAAATCATCAAAAAGATATTGTAGGCATCAAATTAATTATACCCCTATTAATTAATAATCTTCGTCTACCTAAACGCTCATAAATAATATTTGATAAACAAAATAAACCAGAAGAACATAAACCATGTCCAACCATTAAAGATAAAGAACCCATAAAACCTCACCAATTCATAGTTATTAAACCACCAATTACTATACTTATATGAGCAATAGATGAATAAGCAATTAAAGACTTTAAATCAACCTGACGAATACAAATAAATCTAACAATAACACCACCAAATAAGCTTAAAGACAATCAAAAATAATTAAAACTTAACCCTAAAAAAGAAATAATCTTCATAACACGAAAAATACCATATCCACCTAACTTTAATAACACTCCAGCAAGAATTATTCTACCAGAAATTGGAGCCTCTACATGAGCCTTAGGAAGCCAAAGATGAAATAAAAATATGGGTATCCTAACTAAAAAAGCTAACAAAATAAAAATATAAAATATAAAATAAAAAGAACCACAATCAAATAATAATGGAAAATAAAGAGTATTAAAAATACTATTAACCTTAAATAAAACTAATAATAAAGGTAATCTAGCAACTAAAGTATAAAAAATTAAATAAATACCAGCTTGTAAACGCTCAGGTTGATACCCTCAACCCAAAATTAATAGTATAGTAGGGATTAATCTAGATTCAAAAAAAATATAAAAAGATAATAAACTCAAACTAGAAAAAGAACAATACAAAGTAACCAATAATAATAAAACAAGTAAAATAAAAAAACTAGAATGATAAGAAAATAAATAAATTGATCTTCTTGCTGTAATTATTAAAGAAACAATTCAAAAACTTAACAAAATCAACATGAAAGAAAAATAATCAATACCAAAGAAATAACCAATTATATTTAAATCAGAATAAGAATAAACAGAAAATATAAAAATAAAACTTAATAAAAATATTAAAGCATGAACCAACCATCAACAACTTTCTAATAAACTAATAGGGATCAAAAAACATAACATCAACAAATATTTTAACATAAACACAAGAAAAAAGAATTAAAAAAATCATTTCCATGAGAACGAACTATAGAAACCAAAATAGAAAGACCCAAAGCACCTTCACAAACAGAAAAAACTAAAAATACAATAGGAAAAAAATAATCATAATCAAATTCAACTAAAAAAATAATAATCAGCATAAATAAAGAAAGAACAATATATTCCAATCTCAACAAAACTATTAATAAATATTTACGCTTTGAAGAAAAAACATAAACACCAGAAATATAAATTAATAAAGAAGTTAAAACACTAAACATAAACATTAGTTTTAATAGTTTAATAAAAACACTGGTTTTGTAAACCAAAATTAAGAAAGCACTTTTAAAACTTCAAGGGTAGAAAATTTTTCTATCACCGATCCCCAAAATCAACATTTTAATAAACTAACCCTTGAAATGTTAAAAATATTAATTATAAGAATATCAAATATACTAAATATTAACTTTATTAAAATAAACCACCCAATATTATTAATAATTATAATTATTATTCAAACTCTATTAATTAGAGTAATAATAGGATCAATAATAGAAAGATTTTGACTTTCATATATTCTATTCTTAACATTTATTGGAGGAATAATAGTCTTATTTATTTATATTACAAGAATTTCATCAAACGAAATATTTAATATCAAATCCACAAGAATAATTTTCCTTATAATTATAATATTAATTACAATAATCGTAATTTACAATACAGAAAAAATCATATTTACAGAAATTATTAAAAATACAGAAACAATAAATATAAAATACACAATAAATTTCCAAGAAATAACAATATCTTTAACAAAAATATATAATAACCCCACACTTATTATTACAATCATAATAATAATCTATCTTTTTATTGCATTACTAGCAGTAGTAAAAATTAATAACATCAACCAAGGTCCTATTCGTAAAATAAAATAATAAACTAATGAATAAACCCTTACGATTAAAACACCCAATAATTAAAATCATTAATAATTCATTAATTGATTTACCAGCACCAACAAACATTTCATTCTGATGAAATCTAGGATCACTATTAGGTTTATGTTTAATAATTCAAATCATAACAGGATTATTTTTAACTATACATTACACCCCTAATATTGAAAGAGCATTTAGAAGTGTAATTCACATTTGCCGAGACGTAAATAATGGTTGAATCATTCGAACAATACATGCAAATGGAGCATCAATATTCTTTATTTGTGTATACCTCCATGTAGGACGAGGAATTTATTATGGATCCTATATATATAAAAATACATGAATAACAGGAACATTAATTTTATTCTTAATTATAGCAACAGCATTTATAGGTTATGTATTACCTTGAGGACAAATATCATTTTGAGGAGCAACAGTAATTACAAACTTATTATCAGCCATCCCTTACATTGGAATAGATATTGTTCAATGAGTATGAGGAGGATTTGCAGTTGATAACGCAACACTTAATCGATTTTATACATTTCATTTTGTACTACCATTTATTATTATAGCAATAGTAATAATACATTTATTTTTTCTACATCAAATAGGATCTAATAACCCAACTGGATTAAATAGAAATATTGATAAAATTCCATTTCACCCCTACTTCACATATAAAGACTCAATTACATTTATTATTATAATTATAATCCTAGTAATACTATGTCTTATTAACCCATATATATTAGGAGACCCAGACAACTTTGTACCAGCCAACCCCTTAGTTACACCTGTTCACATTCAGCCAGAATGATATTTTTTATTTGCATATGCAATCTTACGATCTATCCCTAATAAATTAGGTGGTGTTATTGCACTACTTCTATCAGTTAGAATTCTTATAATTATACCATTCTATAATAAAAATAAATTCCGAGGAATTCAATTCTATCCAATTAACCAAATTATATTTTGAATTATAGTAATTGTAGTTTGCCTATTAACATGAATTGGAAAACGACCAGTAGAAGAACCTTACATTATAACAGGACAAATTCTAACAATTATTTACTTCTCATATTTCTTGATTAACATTCACATTGCAAAAATATGAGATATACTAATCAAAAAATAAGTTAATTAGCTTAAGAAAAGCATATGTTTTGAAAACATAAGATTAGAAGTTTAATTCCTCTATTAACTTTTAATTACTTAAAAAATTTAATTAACTAATTAAAAACATAACCCTTAAACCAATAAAAAATAATAAAAAGTTTAATGATAAAGGCAAAAAACTCCTTCAAGCCAAATATATAAGTTTATCATATCGAAAACGTGGTAAAGTACCACGTACTCAAACAAAAAGGAAAGAAACAAAAGAAATCTTAATAAAAAATAAAAATGAATAAAAATCACCACCTAAAAAAACTAATGAAAATAATATTCCTATAAAAATAATTCTAGCATACTCAGCTAAAAAAATTAAAGTAAATCCACCAGCCCCATACTCAATATTAAACCCAGAAACCAACTCAGACTCACCTTCAGCAAAATCAAAAGGAGTCCGATTGGTTTCTGCTAAAGAAGAAGCAAAGAAAGCTAAAGATAAAGGAAAACAAAAAACAATAAATCAACAATAAATTTGTAAATTTATAAAATTAAAAACATCAAATCTATCAATAAGTAAAATTAAAGAAAGTAAAATTAAAGCTAGTCTAACTTCATAAGAAATAGTTTGAGCAACAGAACGCAAAGAACCTAATAATGAATAATTAGAATTAGATGATCAACCTGCAATTATTAAAGTATAAACTCTCACTCTAGTACAGCAGAGAAAAAATAAAAATCCATAAGAAAAAGAACATATATAAGTTATATAAGGAAAAATAGATCAAATAAACAACGAAATCATTAAATTAAAAACTGGAGAAAAATAATATATAAAATAATTTGATATAAAAGGAACAGGCTGTTCCTTACAAATTAATTTAATAGCATCACTAAAAGGTTGAGGAATACCTAAAATACCAACTTTATTTGGACCTTTACGAATCTGAATATAACCTAATACCCTTCGTTCTAACAAAGTTAAAAAAGCCACTCTAATTAAAACACAAATAATTAACAGAAAAAAATTTAAAATAAATATAAGTAAATCATACATTATCAATACTATTTGTAGAAAAATCTACATAAATGAATTCTAAATTCAACACATTAATCTGTCAAAATAGTAAATAATTAATTTTAATCAATAAATAAAAACTATTTTAATCATATGGTCCTCTCGTACTAATATGAATATTATAATTCTTAGGATAGAAACCGACCTGGCTCACGCCGGTCTGAACTCAGATCATGTAAGAATTTAAAGGTCGAACAGACCTAATTATTAAGCTACTACACCTAAAATTAATCTTAATCCAACATCGAGGTCGCAATCCATTTTGTCAATATGAACTCTCAAAAATGATTACGCTGTTATCCCTAAGGTAACTTAATCTTATGATCATAAATTATGGATCAAATGAACATAAATCAATGATTTAATAATGAAGAGTTTAATTATTCTTCATGTCACCCCAACCAAATAATAAAAAATTACATAAAAAGATAACCTAAAATAATATAAAACTTATAAATATCAAGCTCTATAGGGTCTTCTCGTCCTAAAGAAGTATTTAAGCCTTTTAACTTAAAAGTTAAATTCTAAAATTTATTAAGAGACAGTTAATTTCTCGTCAAACCATTCATTCAAGCCTCTAATTAAGAAACTAATGATTATGCTACCTTTGCACGGTCAAAATACCGCGGCTCTTTAAATTTATTCAGTGAGCAGGTCAGACTTAAAAATATTATCAAGAAGCCATGTTTTTGATAAACAGGCGGAAATTAATTTTGCCTAGTTCCTTATAATAAATTAACAATTCATTTTCTTAAACAAAATAAATATACTAATTTCATCACTATTACAAAAATTGAAAAATCAAATTAATTATCTTAATAAAAAACCTAAAATCATTATAAAATCATTAACTTAAAAATGAACTAAAACGTAATCAAAAAATAGCTGGTCTTAAGCTTATTATTATTCTATATAAAATAATGAACTTATAGAAATTTAACTTCAAAGCTTATCCCTTAAAGAATAAATAAATTAATATTATAAATTTAAAATTAAATTCTAAACACCAATTATAAAAAATTAAATTTTTTCTTAAGAAACTAAATATCTTAGGAAACGAATAACATATCATTTCTACAAATAAATAAATGATATTTATGAAACAATAACCATCATTTATTTGTAAATCAACCTAAATTGAGATTAATTAATTTAAATCAAAATTTTGATAAACCCTGATACAAAAGGTACAAAAAATAAAATTTACTTACCTAAATTTTAAAAATAATTAATAATTCAATTACATTACTAATAAACTATAATAACAAATAATCAATTCCATAAAAAATACTAAGACATAAACCAATAAAATTACTTTTATTAAACAAAATAAATCACAAAAAATAAAAATAATATAATAAATTAATCAAAACATCCTGAATTGCACAGAAAAAAAAATCAGTGTAAATGATATACTTTACTATAAAGATTTGTCTTGATTAAACTTACTAGATACACTTTCCAGTACATCTACTATGTTACGACTTATCTCATATTAATTGATAATAAATTAAATAATAATCAATAATGAGAGTGACGGGCGATGTGTACACATTTCAGAGCCAATATCAATTAAATTAAATAAATTAAATTACTATCAAATCCACCTTCATTAGAATATTCCAAAACCAAATTCATAATAAAAAAATTTATTGTAACCCATCATACACTTAACTATAAACTGCACCTTGACCTGAGATAATTTTTAATGGAAAAACAGAAAAATTATGACTCCAAAAAGATTTTCCGATAACGGAGATATACAAACAAATAAATTAAGTAAAGTTAATTGTGTACTATCAATTACGAGACAGGTTCCTCTGAATGGAATGAAATACCGCCAAATTCTTTGAGTTTAAAGACCCTAACTAATATTACCCAGGCAATTTAAATTAACACTTAAAATAATAGGGTATCTAATCCTAGTTTATCTCTTAAGTTTCATAGGTTCATAATAAAGAGTTATACTAAAAAATGAAATTTCACCTAATAAAATCAAAATAAAACTCAAATATACTAATAACTATATTAACCAAAAATATTCAATTGTACTAATCGTGTAACCGCGGCTGCTGGCACGAAATTTACCAGTACTTTATCAATTACTAATTCCAAAATAACTTGATAATTAAATTTAATTACTACAAAATAGAACATTTAGTAAAACAAAACTTATATGTAACATAAAGAAATAATGAATTTATAAGCAAGAATAAAACTTTAAAATTATAGATGAAACAGATACACTAAAAATAAATTTCTTAAAATATTAAACAAACAAGATTCTTAGAATCTTAATGAAATTTTTTTTATAAAAAATCAATAAAAATTAGAATATTAAATCCACCGGAGTACAACAACAACTTCTCTATTATATACTACAAAGATAAGCATGGTACTTGTATTGCGTTAAATGGTTTTTATTATCTTCTTTATTATTTAATCTTTCTTTTCACTTATAAATAAAGGAAGATTAAATAATATAAATAATTTAACCCTATACAATATGTAATTTAACATTATCTTAAATCATATGCAATTAAATCCATTATATTAATATATATGTAATTATATTATATTATATTATTAATTTAAATATATGTTAATATAATATAATTATTTATAATTAATTAATATTCTATTAGAATAATATTAAATATGTTAATTATATTGATTATATCTAATAATCTTAATGTAATATATTTAATTACACTATTCTAAATATTTTATTATATAATCATTTCTTTTGCCTTAAAAATATAAGTAGCTATAATCCTCGGTAAATATATGCATACAAATAGGTTATTAATAATAATAAAATACTACTGATAATGATATATTCAATTAAATATAGTATATTAAAATAAATTATTTATATTAATATTCATATAATTATTAATTATTATATTATTAGAATAATAAATATTAATATAATATAACTATATATATATGATTAATATTCTATTAGAATAATATTAAATATATTAATTATATTGATTATATCTAATAATCTTAATGTAATATATTTAATTACACTACTCTAAATATTTTATTATATAATCATTTCTTTTGCCTTAAAAATATAAGTAGCTATAATCCTCGGTAAATATATGCATACAAATAGGTTATTAATAATAATAAAATACTACTGATAATGATATATTCAATTAAATGTAATGTATAAAGAATAAATTATTTATATTAATAAACGCAAAATAGGTAAGAAAAAACCTAATAATTCAGCAAAATTTTCCAATTCTAAAACAAAACCTATATATTTGATTTTTTAAATAGGAGCTTTAAATTTATATATAAAATAACAAAAAATGAAAAAAA